TTAAGAGCCAAAGAATTTCCTGCCGCTATCATATAATATTCATCTTGACTCGGTGATAAAAAAAGCATCCGTATCCGCGCTTTTTTTGATTTCTCAACGAGTTCATAAAACGGACTTTCTAACGACCCCCAATCACCAATCCTGGCATGAATTGATAAAGATCCAATAAGTCCAACATTGATTCCTTCAGACGTATCAATGGGGCAAATACGCCCATAGTGACTAGGATGGATATCTCGTATCCGAAAATTAGCAGTTCGCCCTGTTAATCCGCCAGGGCCCAAATAACTTAACTTTCTCCCATGAACGATTTGTGTCAATGGATTAGTTCGATCCAAAACTTGAGATAATGGGTGTAATCCGAAAAAGGATTCATAAGTAGTTGTTAACGGAGTTGAAGTGACCAAATTCTGAGGAGTAGGTATCAATTTATGCCTAATTGCTCCGCCTATAGTTCCCTTAACTACATTTTCTAAACGAGCCAGAGCCAACCCGAGCTGGTCTTGTAAAAGATCCGCTACAGAGCGAATACGTTTATTTTTCAAATGATTCATATCATCAAGTGTACCCATTCCAAATTTCATCCCAATCAAATGATCGGCAGCTGCTAATATATCTCGTGGTAACAAAAATATATTGTTCTGAGGTATATTAAGATTCAGTCTCCAGTTAATATTTCGGCGACCAATCCTTCCCAATTCACACCTTTGGTGAAAGAATTTTTTTTGTAATTCCTTACATAAGGATTCAGAAAATATTGGATCCCCACCTACACAAGAAAATTGTTGATAAAACTCCAAAATAGCATTTTCTTTTGACCCAATTTTTTTTTTCTCCTTATCGGTCAAGAAAGATAATAAAATTTCAGGGTAGCAAACATTCTCGAGAATTTCTCTTAGATTCGAACCCATAGCTGATAATAGAACTAGAATAGATATTTTCTGTTTCCTACTCACACGAGCCCATATTCTTGCTTTTTTATCAATCTCTAATTCTAGCCTGCCCCCCCAATCTGATATTATGGTGCCGGTATAGACCGAAATCCCGTTATGATCCAATTCTGACTGGTAATAGATACCAGGACTTTGTAATATTTGATTGATCACAATTCTGTATATTCCGTTTACTATAGAAGTTCCAAGGGAATTCATTAAAGGAATGTTTCCAATAAAAATTCTTTGTTCTTGCATATTCCTACAGGTTTTCCAAATTAATCCCGCGGATACATATAATTCAGAAGAGTATGTAAGTGATTCATAGACAGCATCCCGTTCTTTTATCAGAGGTTCTACCAATTGATATGTTTCCACAAATAATTGAAATTCAATTTCGTGATCTATATCTTCAATTTTTGGAAATTTAGAAAGTTCTTCTATTAAACCCTGATCAATAAACCGATAAAACCCTTCAAATTGTATCTGATTCAATCCGGGTATTGTAGATGTTCCCTCTTTTCCATCCCCGAGCATCTTTTTTGAATTTCCCATTTATCCGTTTATTGAAAAAATCCCATCCCATTTCTCATTCTTCACCGAATCATATCCATAGAATTCGATCTAGCAATAATGGAATTTCTATTCTGTTTACTGAATCACATGAAATTTTATCCAACTCCAAGATATAGGGAATGTATGAAATACGTATGAACGGAGACTAGATTCAATTGGAATTTTTTTATAAGAAAGAGTTCAGAATTGAGAAATACCACTGGAACTTATGGAGTTTTGTAAAGACTCGAAAAAAAAGTAATTTCATTTTCACCTATGATATTACATATTCCAATTCGATTGCATACCATTAAAAACTTTATTCATGATTGGATCTGTTCGAGCAGATAAACATATAATAAATAGAAAACTTTTTTTTAACCACTTTACTTTTTCATGTATTTGTATTTCATTGCTCAAAAAAATATTTGCAGAAAAAAGATGGATTTTGCCCTATTTTGAATAGAATATTTAGAATATCATTGAATTGAAGTAGGTAAGAAAACGTGTGTTTTTTTATTTATTAATTTTTCTTTTTATTAAAATAAAAAAGAATGCACAGATATATATATGTCTCTTTTTCTTCTTTTATTGTGGTACAGTTCTATTTGGGACAGCACATGCTGTGCTCTACCAAAAATTCAATTTTTTCTTCAATGTATTCAATGAAAAATGAAAATACAAAAGTTGATTGCGAATTACTCCTCAAAAGCATCCCTAATACCCCATTATAGAGCTATAGCTCTATAAACAACATAACGTATGTTCTGATTCTGGGGTTTACATATACTCATCATTACGGTTATAATTGAAATTGAAGAAGATTTCTTTTTAATTGAAAAAATTCAATATAGATTAGTTATAAATCTATTGCTAAGGATTTTCTTATATTATTAGAAATAAAAAAATGTAGATTTTAATTCAAAAATGGTCATGAATTTATAGTCAATAGTTAATGGTTCTGATTTGTACGAGATTCTATATTTTGTGACTGAAAATCTCTATTTTTTTCGGAGTTAAAAAAAAAAAAAGATAAAATTTGAATCTAGTTTCTATCGTTTTGGCGGCATGGCCGAGTGGTAAGGCGGGGGACTGCAAATCCTTTTTCCCCAGTTCAAATCCGGGTGCCGCCTCAACAACAGACTTGAAATCTCCTGTTATAAAACTATAACAAACGTAGGAAAAGACTCTTGATACTTTCTTTTCGTGATTCTAAGCCCCTGGCTCTCGAGGTTCTATTCTCTAACCTAAAGTTTTGCCTATCAAATTCGAGGAAAACTTAAAGGAATGGAGGGAAATCCGTTAGATTGGATAGCTAGAGAGGGAATTAAATTAATAGTTTTGGAAAGGACCTAAGATACTTTGGATACAGACTCGTGAAAGTCTCAGAATGCTCAGACATTCAATCAATATTAGATTAGATGAAGAATTGCCTTTCGTTTTACTTTCAAAAATATTCCTTGGATACTTCGAAAAGTGTCTGTTTACTTGTGTTTACATCTTGTCGATTGTACTAGAAATTCTATAATTAAGAATAACGCATTATAAGATAAGTGGATTTTTTGGAGTAGTTCATCAATGGTGACCAAATACCTCTCCCTTTTTTTGACTCTGCACCAGTGATTTCACTATTATTAGTGAACAATAATGGAAAAGTTTCTTCATATTCATAGAAATAGGGGACAGAATTAACATGGATATAGTAAGTCTCGCATGGGCTGGTTTAATGGTAGTTTTTACATTTTCCCTCTCTCTCGTAGTGTGGGGAAGAAGTGGACTCTAGAAGTACGCCTAATTGCGATAATAATCAAACTCTATCAACCTGTATCAATTGTTTTAGTTTTCTAGACGGGCCGGCAATTTTTTTAAGATTTTTTTTAGAAATTGGATTTATGTTTTGTTTTATTGACTCATTTTATATTTTTATATCAGGGTTTACACCGTTAACCATTCATGGGGTAACCCCTTTTCGAAATCTCAAGAAGTTTACATCGAATTCGGATTATCCGTATTAAATGGATCAAACAAACAAATGAAATTGAGAAAGTATGTACATACATTTCATATTCTATTTAATTTATATTTACATTTATAAAGAAAAAAAGAGATATGGGTGGATTCCTTTATATTAAGATATTTCACTTGTATCTTTATACATTACAATAACCATAATGGCTAGTATGGTAGAAAGAGATCTCTTTCTACCATACTGGCGGGCCCCTTAGGGTACTACTGAGTCTAATGCATTCCTTTCATTTAAGACGAGAAATTGAAATCCTTTTTTTTCATTGATAGTAAAATTCTATTCAAATTAATTATTTTGACTAACCGTTTTTACGTAAATTATAAGCAAAAAAGCAGTAGGAACGAGAATGAAGAGTGCAGTAGCAATAAATGCAAGAATATTGACTTCCATAATTTAATCGTTTATTAGTTATTATTTTTTTCTTTGGAATATCTCGGGATTTAATCCCATAGAGATGAGAAATCTTTCGCTTGTAAACTCACTCAGATGAATTAGATTTCGATGATATCGAATGAAAGAAATATCATGAATAACAATATCGGAGCTATAAAATCGATTCATCGTCAAGAATTTAATAGTATAACATAGGAAGATCTTTTATCCACACCGAATACATAATGAGATTCCTGATCCAATAAAAAAATATTTATTTATGATTCTTTTTCCCCGCTTTCTTTTCTACAACCTAGTACTTTCCTTGTACAATCATCTGATGAAATATCATAAAAAACCTTTTCTACTTCGATTGTTTAGAAAAAGAGTTTCTAAAGAAACTTAAATAAACAATAGAAATCAAATAGAGAAAACAAGTACGAAGTTCAATTTGAACTTTAAAAAATTTTGTAAGGGTCTATGATCTTTTTGGAAAACAAGGGGAATGTGATAAAGACGAGTTCCAGTAAAAAAACTAAAATATTCCAAAAAATGAACTAGTTAAATTTTCTTACGAGTTTTTCTTCGACATCGACTCTAATCTTTAAAAAGAGCATATTCATTAGGGAAGACTAATTTTATCTTTATTTTTTAAATATCCTCTTTGCTTGGTTAGATTCGAACTATTTTCACTTCCTGGACTTCATAGAAAGAAAAGTATATATAGGTATTCTTGGCAAACGTATTATACGCTATCCTATTTCATTTTCCTACACGAGTTAATGGGAGATTAATTGACAAAAACCGGAAACCCCGTACAGTATCTCTTTCTTGAAGTGTTGAATGCTCTCAATAATTAGAATTAGACTCATTTACATATGCCTCTCTACCATCAATTGGTACTATGGAAATCCCCCTTTCTTTTGCTTGATGAAAAAAGAAAAATAAAACAAAAAGATAAACGAAACCATTTTGATCCCCTTGCCCAGAAACAAAAAGGGGAGTTTATGTCTTTTTTTTTTTTTTTTATCCGCCGGGACTGACGGGGCTCGAACCCGCAGCTTCCGCCTTGACAGGGCGGTGCTCTGACCAATTGAACTACAATCCCATGGAAA